TGCGAAATATCTCTTTTTTTTTGAGTAATCAGATTATTTGAATTCTGAGACTCGTAGAGAAAGAATCGTAATAAATGCAAAGCGGGGGTATCCTGTATCCAATAGCGAAGGGTTTGAATCAAGAGTTCCAAATGGATGGGGTAGGGTATTAGTATATCTAAGGCATTATTTAAATGTGATAATTTATCCTCTAAAAAGGGAAATGTTGAATGAATTGATCGTAAATTATGAGATTTTGCTATTTCTTTCGCTTCTAGGGAAGGTACTAATCGCGGAGGGAATGGAATTTCCACAATGAGTGAAAAACCCTCTGATATCATTTTAGAATAAAAATGCTTCTTCTGATTCTGATCACGAAATGTATTTTGGTTAAAATCATTATCAAAGAGAATCAAATGCTTCTGTTGATACATTTGAGTAATTAAACGTTTTGAAATTAGTGAACTGGATTTATTGTCATAACCTAAATTTTCGAGAGGTTCAGAAAGAATCGATCTATTTAAACCATGATCATGAGCAAGCGCATAAATAGACTCCTGAAATAGAAGTGGATATAAGAAGTCTTGTCGTCGAGATCTATCTATTTGGAAATATCCTTGTAATTCTTCCATTGAAAATGAGATTTGAACCAAAGACCGAGGGTTTCTTGGACTATCAAATGATACATAGTGCGATACAGTCAAAACAAGGTAGATAGTCATAAAATGATATCTACCCTGAAGATAGCTAAGCTTATCAAGGGATTCTCTTTTTTTTTCATCCAACCAATAGGTTTGTGTTCTTTAATTAGGATATTGAAATAAAAAGAAATCCTTTATTTTTGCAACCCGATCGCTCTTTTGACTTTAGAATTGATTCTATTTATCAATATACCGTTTCTTCTACACATTCGTCTCCACTCAATAAGAGTGGAGATAGTTAATAATTAGGATTCAAAAAAAAAAAAAATAAAGAAATGGAGAATCCACTTATTTTTATGGTTATGGGAGAACCTTTTCCCGAATCAGGTACTAATATATTTCTAACGTCTAATTAGATCGGGAAATCATTCGAATTAAGAAGAGAAGCTCGTTGCTTTTTGTTTTCTATAATTGGATCCTTGTGGCTCTATCCATTTATTCACTCGACCCATATTGAAATATAATATAAGAATTCAAAGAATACTTTGTATTGATCCGGTAAGGATTAAGAATGAAGTGCTCTTAGAGTTCTTCCTTAATTCGTTAATACGACATGCTGTTTTTTCCATTCGTTCTCTTCTCTTTCAGGATCAGTCGTGGTCTTACAAACTCTACCAATGGTATGGATGAATTCGTTGCTTCATCCAAATGTGTAAAAGATTCTAGTCGCACTTAAAAGCCGAGTACTCTACCGTTGAGTTAGCAACCCGAATGTATAGATGAATCTGAATCATAATAAAAATAAAGAGATTGCAAACCCCATCTAGAATTAGAATTCGGAGAGAAATAGATTTACTTAATTGAAAATTACCATAATGAAATTCTATTTATTCAATACACTATTGTCAATATAAAATGAACGTTGACAAGCACCTGGACAGAAAGACCCTATGAAGCTTTACTGTTCCCTGGGATTGGCTTTGGGCCTTTCCTGCGCAGCTTAGGTGGAGGGCGAAGAAGGCCCCCTTCCGGGGGGCCAAGCCGTCAGTGAGATACCACTCTGGAAGAGCTAGAATTCTAACCTTGTGTCAGGACCTACGGGCCAAGAGACAGTCTACGCTAGACAAAATCAAAAAGAAATCAAAGTGAAAAAAAAAAAGGACTAGTGCTGTATTGACACTAGCTACGTGCAGTGCACACGTAGCTAGTTTTTGAACGAATTAAAAAATTCGTTTCCACCAAGGTTTGGTTTTTTTTCTTTTCCTATCATCTAGGATCCTGTTCCCCCTTCGGTCGTATTTTTCCAATTCCACAGTCATGTTCCCCCTTTGGTCATAGTGTATGACCTCGAGGGTAGTGTTGCCGGCTCTATCTGTCGTTTTGTTCGAAACATAAGTAACGTTCTGCGGTTGTGGGTAATACCAAGGACTTAGCAGATTAAACCACTTCATCATTATTACACCTCCAAAACAGAGCACGTACTTATACTCGATCGAATAATGCTTATCCAGATATAGATATAGTTGGATAATTCGATCGACACAAATTATGAGTATTTCTACCCAATTTTCTTTTTTCGAAAGATACTGGGAGATCGCCACCCACATAGATAGGTTGAATATCGATTTTTCGAATAGCCTCCAAACCAGTAAAAGGTACTTCCAACCGAGAAATATTTTCCAAGCTTCTATATTAAGAAAATACTTGAAAATCAATTCTATAAACCTTTTTATATAGAAGTACCAAATTCGAATTATCATTTTGATTATAATAAGTATAATCAAAATAACCTTTTTATACGGTTTCAACTTGTGATCCAAACTAATGCGGGCTTGCTGCACCATATAAAAAATGATTAGAATCATTTTGATTATACCTCCTATATTTTATATTTTAAATTTTTGGTTATTATATATTATAATAAGTAATAAGTCGTATCCTAGATACGGTTTCAACTTGTGATCCAAACTAATGCTGCTGCACCGCATAAAAAATGACTAGAATCATCTAGAATCATATTGATTTTACCTCCTATATTTTATATTTTAAATTTTTGGTTATTATATATTATAATAAGTAATAAGTCGTATCCTAGATACGGTTTCAACTTGTGATCCAAACTAATGCTGCTGCACCGCATAAAAAATGACTAGAATCATCTAGAATCATATTGATTTTACCTCCTATATTTTATATTTTTTTGGGGGGTTATTATATTAAGTATTAAGTCAGATCCTAGATGAAGAAATAGTAGGCCTCTGCCCTATTCATCCGCCACTGGAAACACCACTTCCCGTCCAACTTGCATGTGTTAAGCATGCCGCCAGCGTTCATCCTGAGCCAGGATCGAACTCTCCATGAGATTTTCATAGTTGCATTACTTATAGCTTCCTTGTTCGTAGACAAAAAAAGAGGATTCGGATTAAAAAAAAATCCTGAAAGTTCTTGAAAAATTTTTGCTTTCTTTAAGATATTATAAACGGTTCTCGTAGGCTCAGCTCCTTTTTCAATGAAATGAAAAATAGCAGGAAGATTTAAAGAAGTTTGATTATTGATCGGGTCGTAAAGACCCACTTTACAAAGAGCCCTTCCATCTCTTCGGGATCGAACATCAATTGCAACGATTCGATAGATGGCCCATTGGGATAGCTGTAGATGACTACAGCCCCCCTTAGAAACGTAAGGGAGGTTTTCTCCTCGTACGGCTCGAGAAAGAATGATTCGAAGGGTGATCTATCGATTCGAAAATCAAGTGAGAACCCCAATTCATCAAAAAATCATTTTTTTTATAGCTCAGGTTGTTGGATCATTCTTACCCAAAGAATGAGTGAAAAGGTCCTAAGGTTCATTCATTTATTGAGCTCTCTTTAACTCCCTTTTTGTTTTTTGTCTCGTTTAGAATCAATTTTCCTTTTTTTATGAAAATGAAATTGTTGAGACAATTGAAAATGGCGTTTTCTTGTTACATGATATTTTAACTTTTTTTTTTTGAATCGTTAGGCTTAAACATTACTTCGGTGATCCGTAATCATACCAAAAGGGTAGCAACATCCCTTTTGTGATTTCTTTCTCTTTAAAGAATCATACAAATGGTTGATTCCCCTCGATTCGATACACTTAAACCTCTTGCTGGAATTGGATTGTTTCCATTTCTTTCTTATTAAATAAGAAATAAGAGTAACGAAGTTCGTCTATTAATTGCTGTGAGCCATAGATCCCTACCTCTGAGAAATGACTCAATCATTTCTTCTCGAGCTCCATTGTATCCTATTTAATTAATTACTTACACGTTCACGAAAACGAAAAAAGGGTTCGTGGAAATAAAAAACAAATTTTGTATGTCGAGTTCAGAGCACCTTCTATACTCGAACTAGAATCTTCAAAAAATAAAGAAAATGATGGGTGTTAAGAATCCATAGTTCATCATGTCCTTCAAGTCGCACGTTGCTTCCGACCGCATCGTTTTAAACGAAGTTTCACCATAAAACTGCTTTCCTTTAGAACCCGTCTGGAATTGATTCAATATGGAATCATGAATAGTCATTGGCTGAATCGAAAGTATAGTAATTGATATTGACTTTTATCAATTACTAATTGGTATTCTACATAAGGTATAGAATACCTTGGAGCGGAAGGATTCGAACCTTCGAATAACGAGATCAAAACCCGTTGCCTTACCACTTGGCCACGCCCCACTACACATTGACCGCATACGGATTCCATCCTTTATAGGCACAGAGGAAAAAGTTCTCTTTCTTCGAACTAGTAACTAGAAGAAAGAAAAGTGTGGGATGTGCTGGGACGAAAGGTTTCGAACCTTCGATATTCCGGGAACAAGACCCGGCGCCTTACCACTCGGCCACGCCCCACATCCATCCCACATCCACAACTTCTAGAGTTGTTTCTTTTTTTTTTTCAATCAATTCAATATTATTGAATAATTTTAATGAATTGTCAAATCACAATCAATAAAAACCTCTATGGAATCCGTTAGATTGGTACTAGGATTTCACACAACTAGTTAGAGAATTCCACTGAATTTATTGATCATTAGATAGAATTCAATTAAGATATTGTATGAAAGTATGCTTCCTTCTATTTTCGTGCGAGAATTTAGGGGTTTTTGATTGAGTACGTAAAAAAAGCAGGATTCTTTTGTTCATTTTCCCCGTTTATCCCTTAATCAATAACTCAAAACTCAATCAAATACAATTATCTCCAAGAATGAAATGTTTGTTATGCTTAATATCTTTAGTTTTATCTGTAGCTGTCTTAATTCTGCCCTTCATTCGAGTAGTTTTTTCTTTGCTAAGTTACCCGAGTCTTACGCTTTTCTTAATCCAATCGTAGATTTTATGCCAGTCATCCCTGTGCTCTTTT